TGGGTGTTGAAAGATTTGAACTTCCGACTTTCGTGGTGTAAACACAACACTCTACCAACTGAGTTAAACACCTCTTCCGCATGTCTTGGACTAAACCCCAATATTAAATGCACATAGTGGGACTTGAACCCACTATTAATGATTGGAAATCAATTATTTTCCCAGATAAACTATATGTGCATTAATCCGAGGACATTTTCCAATACCCTCACTGTGTTACGACTTCCTCAACCTTATAAAATCTCCTTGATATAAAAATTATCATAAAGAGTTAGACTAAAACACATTTAGCCCTCTTTTCTTAAAACTATTTTACACTTTAGGATTATTTACTTGGTAGAGGTGACGGGCGATTTGTACGAACACTAGAGCCATATTCACCGGAACGCTCTACTTTCCGATTACTATTAAATCCGACTTCATTGCCCATTTCAGGGGCCAATCCGACCTTTTACTTTAATTTACTGTTTGTATAAAAGATTGTAGCGCATATATTGCCCAAAACATTAGGATCATAAGGACCTGACGTCATCCTCAACATCATAAGATTTTACACTCTTATAAAAGGGTTGAGTTCGTTCTATTTCTTTTACAACACGAACTGACGACGGCCATGCAATACCTGTATCTCGTATTTTACTTAGGTATATTCAAGTTTTGGTAAGGTTAATCGCGGATTATCGAATTAAACTACACGCTCCTCTAATTGGTTTAGTGAACCGCCAAATTTTTTGAATTTTAATCTTGCGATCGTACTCTTCAGGCGGAATTTTCTTGAGTTTCTTCGAAATTTCGCAGGATCTATATCCTGCTACAACTTATTTATTGCTAAAATCTAAAAATCATTATTTACAGTAAGGACTACCAGGGTATCTAATCCTGTTTGCTCCCCCTACTTTCGTGTCTCAGCGACAGGTTTAATTAGTAAATTGCTTTTGCCTTTGGTGTTCCCTTATATATTAAAGCATTTTACCGCTACATAAAAGTGCCATTTACCCCCTAAAACCTCATAACTTTACTGCGCCTACACACCCTTTACGCCTTTTCCGATAAAAACTTTGACCTTACGTATAACCGCGTCTGCTGGCACGTATATTTGACGGTCATATGCGACATCTCTGTGTCATACTTTCATACATTGCACAAATTTCTCTACTGCTGCCTCTGTTGAGTCTTCCCCTTGTTTCAGTGGAAGTGTGGCCTTTCAGCTACGCATCTTTGGTTAATCTGTACCTAATACGATTCCGGTTCATCATTTGGCTATTCACATATTTACGCACTATTTTAGTTTCCAATTGGTTGATTCCAGAACATTACTCACCTGGGGGGGACGTCATGTTACTTCATAGCCGTTTCCCTAGCATGTATTATAAGTGCCGCCTGCTTTATATCTTCCCCAAAATCAAAGGATTCGCCCAAGATCGGATTTGAACCAATAACCCAAACATTTTCAGTGTTTTGCTCTACCATTAAGCTACTTGTGCACCCCATTACTTAAAAATTAAGACTTTATTCAGGGGAATGGGACTTGAACCCACAACCTTCTACTCCCAAAGCAGATAATCTACATTGATATATTCCCTGACACACCTGGCGATGATGAAGATGGGATTTGAACCCATGGAGATTTTCTCTACAATTTAGCAAACTGCTGCTTTACCACGCTCAGCCACCTCATCCCCGCACACACTTAAACATGTGCAACCCAAAAATTAAGATTTACTAATTAAAGACCAAATAAAATTAAAAAGGCCATCATTAAACAGAATAGCCCCATTGCCTCTGAAATGGCAAATCCTAATATGCAATATGTAAATAATTGTTGTTTTAAAGAAGGATTCCGAGAGTATCCAATAATTAAATTACCAAAGACAGTTCCTATTCCAGCACCACTCCCTGCTGCTCCAATAGAGGCTGCTCCGGCTCCAACATACTTAGCCGCTGTTAAAATTTCAGTTGCCATTTTTCCTTTCTTTTTGAATATTTATTTCTTGCCCTCAGTAGGATTTGAACCTACAACCTCTTACTTACAAGGTAAATGCTCTCCTTTGAGCTACAAAGGCCCGCCTAAAACTATAGGCCACGGGTAAAACCATAGACTCTTCTTAAGCCTCAATTCTACAAAAACTGGAATGTTTTACTTATATATGATGTATTAATATAAATTTAATAATTTATTTTCCCAATAACCCGCCAATGGTGTTAAAATTAGAAAATAAGCAAAATATAAAATTGATGCTATTTGCCCAATTAAAATATAGGGCTCCTCAACCGGGTTTCCCCCAATTCAGGTTAAAAGGAAAAAATCCCCAACTAAAAATCAAAATAATATTTTACTTAGAGGTCTAAACCTTAAACCTTTCAATTTACTCTTATGTAAATACGGCAAAAATAATAGAATTAATATACTAGCCATTAAAGCCACTACTCCCCCTAATTTATTCGGGATTGAACGTAATATTGCATAAGCAAATAAAAAATACCACTCTGGTTTTATATGCACCGGCGTTACTAAAGGGTTTGCTTCTTTAAAGTTTTCCGGATCTCCTAAAGAATATGGGAATAAAAATACTAATATTAATAATCCTATTGCAAGCATTATTGCCCCATAAAGATCTTTTAAAGTAAAATAGGAATGAAAAGGTACTTTATCAATATCAGACCTTATCCCTATTGGGTTATTTGACCCATCTTCGTGTAAGGCTATTAAATGCACTAAAGCCAATGCTGCTAAAATAAACGGCAGTAAATAATGAAGGCTATAAAATCTATTTAAAGTGGCATTTGAGACACTAAATCCCCCTCAAACCCACCTTACTATATCATCTCCTATATAAGGAATGGCTGATAATAAATTAGTAATAACTGTCGCGGCCCAAAAGGACATTTGAGCCCAAGGTAACACATACCCAATAAAAGCTGTAAGTATCATTAATAAAAATAATAACACCCCCACATTTCATACTATAATTTTTGTATAGCTGCCATAATAAATTCCCCTTCCTATATGTAAATAAACACATAAAAAAAACATAGAGGCCCCATTAGCATGTAAATACCTTAAAAGAGAGCCATAATTTACATCACGCGTTATATGCGCGACTGAAGAAAAAGCTAAATTGGCATCTGCACAATAGTGCATAGCTAAAAAAATGCCAGTAACTATCTGAATTATTAAACAAAGACCTAATAAAGAACCATAATTTCATAAATAACTAATATTAGAGGGTGCTGGAACATCAATAAACATTCCATTCATTAAAGATATTACCGGATTTTCTTTTCTTATTGTTTTTGTCATTTAAGAGTGACAGGATTTGAACCTGCATAAGTCTGACCCTAAATCAGATGTGTTTTCCATTTCACCACACTCCTATGTGTATTTGAAGCTCTACAAACCAGGGTCGAACTGATAAATTTTTGGTTAACAACCAAATGCTTTCCCATTAAGCTATTGTAAACAAACCAATTTATACTAATCTAACTCCTCAATTTTCTTTATTCCAATCCAAATCCTTTGTACAGAAGATGCTGGAATCGAACCAACACTAAAAACTTTGAAGGCTACCGGTCTCCCATTAACCAAATCTTCTCCAAAGTAAGCTGGTATATTTCAAAGGAAAGTTTGAACTTGAGCACAAATATTTTCAACCTCCTAACAATAAAAATTTAGGAAACTCTATCAGTTATATTTTATCTTAGAGGTGCGGGAATCGAACCCACAATCTTAAGATCAAAACTTAATGCCTTACCATTTTGGCTAACCACTACGGATCGGGTTATGAGCCCCATCAATACATAAAAGTAAAAAGAAATAATCAAACTACATCCACAAAATGTCAATATCATGCTGCAGCCTCAAACCCAAAATGATGATGTCTAGTAAATTGATGATTTATTAATCTATAAAGACATACTAATAAAAAGGTGCTTCCAATTAATACATGTCCCCCATGAGCGCCTGTCGTAACAAAAAAAGTTGAACCATATACTGAATCTGAAATCGTAAATGGTGCCTCATAATACTCCATAGCTTGTAAACCTGTAAATAATAAACCTAGCACAACAGTAAGAGCTAAACTAATTATGGCTTCTTTTCTTTTACCACTTATTATTCCATGATGTGCCCAAGTTACAGTTGCACCCGAACTTAATAAAACCGCCGTATTTAATAATGGAATTGAAAAGGGGTTTAAAGGATCTATTCCTCTGGGCGGCCAAACAGCCCCTATTTCAATAGTTGGCGCTAAACTACTGTGGAAAAAGGCTCAAAAAAAGGAAAAAAATAAACAAACTTCAGATACGATAAATAAAATCATTCCATATTTTAGCCCCTGTTTTACAATTAATGTGTGATGGCCTTGATAAGTCGCCTCCCTAATAACATCTCGTCATCAAACCACCATTGTAAATATTATTGTTATTAATCCTAAAATTAACACTCAACTTTGACTATAATGAAAATACATTACGGCACCTACCGTAGTAAAAAAGGCCCCGCAGGCCCCAATATATGGCCACGGGCTTGGATCTACTAAATGATAAGGATGATAGGCTTGTTGCATCATCAGATCTCTACGAAAATAACACCCAGCAGGGTTTGAACCTACGACCTCTTACTTAGAAAGTAAATGCTCTCCCTTAGAGCTATGGGCATTGCGGCGGCTTACGGTTATTTATGCCCTATTAATGTAATGCTATTGTATCCCCTAAATAAATAGTAGTTAGTAACATAAAAACATAAGCTTGAATTAGAGCTACCATTATTTCTAATAGTGTAATAAATATCATTATTATTATAGGAAAAAGACTAAGGACAATAAGCCCGTTAGACAGCATATTAAAGGCAAATCCCGATAAAATTGCAAATAATAAATGCCCAGCTGTTATATTTGCGGCCAATCTAACCCCCAATGATATTGCCCTAATAGTAAAACTAATAGTTTCAATTATAACAAGAAACGGCGCTAACATTAATGGTACCCCCCCGGGCATCAATATGCTCAAGAAGTTTCCTTTAAACGTAATAAACCCCAATAATGTCACTGCTATTATTATTGATAAAGATAAACCAAATGTCACGACTATGTGGGCAGTAGGCGTAAATACATATGGGAATAAACCTAAAATATTTAATAACGCTATAAATATAAAAATACTTAAAATCAAAGGTAAATATTTTTGACCCGATTTACCTAAATTGTCATGAACTACTGCTCGAATATTTACATAAATTAATTCCATTATTGATTGCCATCTATTGGGAACTAATTTTTCTCCTTTTAACAATAATCTGAATATAGTAACAGCTAACACCATCATAAGCGAAGAGTTAGTAAAAGTTACTAATCAATCCCCTCAAAAGGCTTGTATTGTTATTAATCTAACTACATTAAATTGATCAAAATATGCTGCTATCATTATTTTAGTTGAAATAAAGTTTTAAATATGTCCAATTTAGTTGTTTCTTTTTTTAATTCTACACTATCTATTTTTGCTCTAATTATTAACTGTTGTTGAATTTTTGGTAAAATAGTGTTTATTAATAATGTAAATAAAAAAAATAAAACTATTAATGTTCATATATATTGTGTTAAAAAAGAAATTGTATCTAATTGTGGCATTTTGGTGTGATTGGATTTGAACCAACCCCTTATAAGTTAAAAGCTTATTACTCTACCACATGAGTTACACACCAAATCCCGAGTAACAACATGAATTCGGGACAAACCCTCCGGACTTCATGCCAGAACTTTGGGTAGTACTATGCTATTTCTTCAGATTGTATAGCCACCCAGTGTATATATTTATCCAATGAAACGGCCTCAATAACAATAGGCATAAAAGAATGATTAGCCCCACATATTTCCGAACATTGACCATAAAACACTCCAGGCCTTTTAATAAAAAAACTAGTTTGATTTAACCGACCGGGAACAGCGTCTATTTTTACGGATAATGATGGAACAGCAAATGAATGTAGAACATCCGCCGCTGTAACTAAGACTCGCACTTGTGTTTGAATCGGGACTATTAACCTGTTGTCAACTTCTAATAATCTTAAGTCCCCACTATTTAAATCTGATGTTGGAATCATATAAGAATCAAATTCAATAGTGTACCCATAATCGGAGTACTCATATGATCAATATCACTGATGTCCAATAGCTTTTATAGTTAAAGCCGGATCAATTACTTCATCCATTAAATATAATAATTTTAAAGAAGGAAAAGCTATGAAAATTAATATAGCCGCAGGAATTAAGGTTCAAATAATTTCAATTAAAGTCCCCTCAAATAAATATCTATGATAATGTTTAGTTGTTAATGCTCTAATAATTAATCAAAACACAGTTGTCATTATTATAGTTAAAATAAACATAATTTGATCGTGGAAAAATATTATTTCTTCCATTACCGGACTTGCTGCATCTTGAAACCCCAATTGTCAGGGCTCTGGCGCATCTTTAAATCCCAATTGGAGTAAATTATTTAAAAAATCAGATAACACTTTTTCTCTAAAACTATTTTCGTCAAGCACTAAGCAGTCAGACTTAGAGCCTCATAAACTAAGTTATAAAATAATAAGAGAATGAAAGAAAACGCGAAACATTTATAGGAATTTTGATGTATACGTTAAACCCCCTTCATTACAAAAGGTAATTCATTATAAGTGTGATGCGCTGGTGGAGAAGTTTGAGCTCATTCCAAAGAAGGATAATGCCCGCTATCTCCGACTCATCCCACAAATTGGATTTCTTTCACATAGGCATCATAAACTATATAGATAAATCAAATCACACCAACAATTGAAATCACAGAACCCAGAGAACTTATTTGATTTCACCCCGCAAAGCTGTCGTGAAAATCTGAATAACGTCGAGGTAATCCTGCCAATCCTAAAAAATGTTGTGGAAAAAAGGTTAAGTTTACACCAATAAACATTAATCAAAAGTGTATTTTTCCATAAACTTCATTGTAACAATATCCTGAAATTTTACCAAATCAATAATAAAATCCCCCAAATATTGCGAATACTGCACCCATTGATAGGACATAGTGGAAATGGGCTACTACATAATAAGTATCATGTAATACTATATCTAAAGAACTATTAGCTAGAACAACTCCTGTTAATCCCCCCATTGTAAATAAAAAGACAAATCCTATTGCTCAAAGCATTGGAGTGTCTAATCTCAGAGAGCCCCCAAACATAGTTGCCACTCAACTAAAGATTTTTATTCCTGTTGGGACTGCAATTATCATAGTTGCAGCCGTAAAATATGCTCTAGTGTCTACATCCATTCCTACTGTAAACATATGATGTGCTCAAACTATAAACCCTAATATTCCAATTGATACCATAGCATAAACCATACCAAGATATCCAAATATTTGTTTTTTAGCAGAGAATGTCGGAATGATTTGAGAAACAATCCCGAATCCCGGTAATATTAAAATGTAAACTTCCGGATGGCCAAAAAACCAGAATAAATGCTGGTATAATATCGGATCCCCTCCCCCGGCGGGATCAAAGAATGTCGTATTAAAATTTCTATCTGTTAAAAGCATTGTAATCGCCCCGGCTAAGACCGGCAATGATAGTAATAATAAAACGGCCGTAATTAAAATTGATCACACAAATAGTGGCATTCTATCCATTGTTATTCCTGGCGCCCGCATATTTAATATAGTTGTAATAAAATTCATGGCCCCTAATATTGAAGAAATTCCGGCTAAATGAAGACTAAAAATAACCATGTCTACTGACCCCCCTGAATGTGTTTGTATGCTTGCTAAGGGGGGGTAAACGGTCCATCCCGTTCCTGCTCCTTGTTCAACAAAAGCAGAACCCAATAATAAAGTTAATGATGGAGGTAATACTCAAAAACTTATATTATTAAGTCTTGGGAAGGCCATGTCAGGAGAACCTATATATAGCGGCACAAATCAATTACCAAACCCTCCTATCATTACTGGCATTACTAAGAAAAATATCATAACAAAGGCATGCGCAGTTACTATAACATTGTATAAATGATCATCACCTAGCATTGAACCTGGTGCCGAAAGTTCTAATCTTATTAACATACTAAACGCTGTTCCGATCATCCCTGCAAATGCCCCTAATAATAAATAAAGAGTTCCAATATCTTTATGATTAGTTGAAAATAATCAACGAGTCAAATATAAGCTCATTTTTTCTCTATTAGTTTGTGGTTAGCGCTTCACTAGTGGGTTTCAAATGAAATATGTCCCACTTATTGTTTATTTGTCTAAAAATCTGACATGACTCTTGACACAGTCTCTAACCAAATAGAGCCGCAGAAATCCTATTACTTCGACAACCTAAGTGATAAAAACACATTTTCTTCTTTTGTAAAAATATTATCAATCACCATCACACTTATTCCCACTCTAAACCCCCCTTTACTCACTCATATATTAAACCAATGGTTAAAATAATTAAAAATAAATACATTGTTCAAAATCCAAATAATCCAATTTGTTGATATGCAACGCACCATGGAAAAAGAAAAGAGATTTCTAAATCAAAAATCAAAAAGAGAATCCCCACTAGGAAAAATTTTACAGAAAATGGGATTCTTGAAGACCCAAAGGGGTCGAAGCCACATTCATAAACCGACACTTTCTCACTGTCTGGCTGTTTTACCCCTATTATAAAAGAAGCTCCAGAAATAACAGTAGAAAGAATAATACTAAATAATAATAATATAAAGATATTAAAAAATTCAGCACTCATTAATAAAAGGAAATAATTATTACCACCATAGCTGACGACTTGTTTGAATAAAAATGTCTTGTCTTTTTATTTCTTCCCGTGTACTATGAGTTAGGACAATCGCCCCGATCATGGCGACCAATAAAATAAAACTGGCCATAATAAATAAATAATAATAATTCGTGTATAAAACTCGCCCTAACACTTCAATATTTGGAGCCTTTTCAATAAAATCTCAATTATGGGGATAATTTATATAAGATAAATTAAAGGTAGCCATTCGACTTTGAAAAATTAAAACTTCAAAAAGAAATACAACTCCAATTATAAAACCTGCGGGTAAATAATTTGACATATCTCCGCCTCCCCCCAAATCAGTTAAATTTAGCATCATAATTACAAATAAAAATAAAATCGCTATAGCCCCCACATAAACTATTAAAAAAATTAAGGCTATAAAATCTACTTCTAATAAAATAAAAAGCGCAGCCGCACTTGTAAAAGCTACAATTAGTCAAAGCACAGAATGCACAGGATTAAGTGCGGAAATAACCATTATTCCGGATATAATAACATTAAATGCAAATAAATAAAATAATCCTTCCACATGCTCCTGAGGAGAATCAAACTCCCGTCTTTAGGTTGAAAACCTAAAGTCTTGCCACTAGACCACAAGAGCGGGTAAAAAAAGAGACTTGAACTCTTGACCCTAAGCGCCACAAACCTACGCTCTGCCACTGAGCTATTTTTACCATTTTGATTATTTTTTAATATAAGTTATATTGCTCTGGGCTATCATTCTTGAAATATGATTGAACTTTTTACAACATCTATAATAATAGACGGAAATATTCCAATTAAATAAATTAATATTACTAAGGGAATTATACTATATAACTCTCGTCTATTCAAATCTCTTGAAAATTTTAAATATTTTGAAGGAGCACCAAAACAAGCTCTATTATATAAATAGATAGAATAGCCAGCAGATAAAACTATACCTAAAGATGCCAATACGCCGACGATTATACTATACTCAAATGCAGCTAATAAAGAGAGAAACTCTCCAACAAAATTACAACTTAAAGGTATAGAGGCGTTGGCAAGCATTAATGTTAACATTGACACACCAAATAATGGCATTGTTATTGCCATTCCTCGATAATATTTTATAATACGAGTGTGATGTCTATCATATAAAAAAGTAACTGCTATAAATAAAGCAGAGCTCACTAAACCGTGAGCTAACATTAAGAAAATTGCCGCGACTAAGCCTTGAACTGTATGGCTAAATATTCCTAAAGTTACTAACCCCATATGGGCCACCGAAGAATAAGCAATTATACGCTTTAAATCGACTTGTCTACAAGTTGTTAAGCTACCATAAATTATAGCAAGTAAACTTAAAGTTAAAATTAATGGCGCAAAAAATTTAGAAGCTTCTGGGAGTAACGGCCATGAAAATCTTATAAATCCGTAACCCCCTAATTTTAATAAAACCCCGGCTAAAATAACTGAGCCTGCAACTGGTGCCTCAACATGTGCCAATGGAAGTCAAATATGGAAGGGTATTTTAGGGATCTTTATGGCCAGACTTAAAAAAAACCCTAAAAATATAAAATATTGAAAATTTTTTTTTATTTGTAAGCCACATAATGCTTGATAATCTGTTGTTCCGGCGTGACTATATAATATAAATATTGCTAATAGCATAAAAACAGACCCTAAAAAAGTATAAAAAAAAAAATAATAAGATGCTTGTACTTTTTCTTCTCTTGAGCCCCATATCCCTATTATTAAAAACATCGGTATCAATATGCCCTCAAATAATATATAAAACCCGATTAAATCAAGAACTGTGAAGACCCCCAATAATAAAACTTCTATGGCCAATAAACATAATAAAAACTCTTTAATTAAAAAACGAGGGGAGTTTCAACTTATTAAAATACAAATGGGGATTAATACTGCTGTTAATATTAAAAAAAATATAGAAATCCCATCAACAGCAAAAAGGACTGGACCAAATACTGGTTCAGTCCCGGGTATCCATTCAAAATTTATAATAGCTTGAAATTGACCACTCCCGTCAAAAGAGGCTCATAAAAGAATTGTGGCGGTCAATGTAAACAGGGATCATTCCAAAGCCGTTTTTTTTAACTTTATTATATTATCTCTCGGTATAATTAATAAGTTTAATATACCTATTAAAGGCAAAATAAATACTAATTCCAACATTTTTTCTCTAATATATTGGGACTTGCCGACAGATTCATCAAACAATGCACGCCCTAAGGTGAAAAGAGGATTTGAACCTCTATCTTATTACGCATGAGATAATTGTTTTCCCTTAAACTATATCACCGTCAAACTAAATAAAATGTGGAGTTTACTGGGCTTGAACCTGTAACTTTAGACTTGCAAAGCCTACGCTCTACCAATTGAGCTAAAACCCCTTAGGAAATTGGTACCCGGAAATAAATAAAGTTGTAAATATTATCATGATTAATGCATAATTAAATACCATTCCAGATTGTAAATTACTCATATTTTGAGTTAATTTAATAAATATTTTAGATATTCCCCTTGGGCCTATAATTTCTAATAAGCCCCTGTCAATCACACGATATGTGATTAAATGTCCAAATTTTCATATGTTTCGAACCAAAAAATGATTTATTATATAATTAAATTGTCAAGCCGAATTAAAAAAAGTATAAAATTTATGATACAAATTTCAATTTTGATTTTTATCTTGGGCCGGATATGGGCCCCAAATTCTCCCAACAATAGTGCTATTATAAAGACTAAAAGCAAATATTGCTCCAAATAAACTAAAGAGCAAAGGAATTATTTTTATAGTATTTGAAATTATTGGCGGAATCACGTTTGAAAGAACCGCTTCTTTTGCTAAATACCCAACAAAAATACTTCCAAGGGCCAATAAAAGTAAAGGAATTGTTATATTTTTAGAGGGCTCATGAGCCCCTAAAAATATCTCTTTTTTTGCATTAGTATTTGCTATAAAAGTTATATACATTAACCTGATTGAATAAAAAGCAGTTAATAGTGCTGAAAAACTTCCCAATCAATAAGCAAAAGCAATATAATATTTATCGTATATTAATTCTAATATTAAATCTTTAGAATAAAACCCTGCTAAATAAGGAAACCCCATTAAAGATAAAGACCCAATTAAAATCATAATATAAGTAAAAGGGGTGGATTTTATTAATCCCCCCATTTTTCGCATATCCTGCTCATCCTTTACAGCATGTATTATTGATCCGGCACTTAAGAATAATAAAGCTTTAAAAAAAGCATGGTTCATTAAATGAAATAAACTCGTTGAATAATTTGATACCCCACACACCATAACCATATAGCCTAATTGACTACAAGTCGAATAAGCTATTACTTTTTTTAAATCATTTTGTAAAACTCCGGTAGTAGCCGCGAAAAAAGCAGTTAAAGCCCCTAAAATAGTAACAATTGTCAGTGCTAAAGGAGATATTTCAAATAGTGGACTAGACCTGATAATTAAAAATACTCCAGCAGTAACCATTGTTGCAGCATGAATTAAAGCTGAAACCGGGGTAGGGCCTTCCATAGCATCTGGTAGTCAAGTATGTAATCCCAATTGAGCAGACTTCCCAACGGCTCCTAAAAATAACAATAAACAAATAATAGTAATATTTTCTTTATTTATTGCGGAGGTAACTAATAAACTATTTATTGTTGCAAACTCTAATGCGCCAAATTCTTTTAAAATCATTAGCATTGCTAAAACTAAACCTATGTCTCCCACCCTATTTACAAACATAGCCTTCATTGCCGCCTTGTTCGCTTCAATTCTGGTTAATCAAAAATTTATTAATAAATAAGAACATAAACCAACACCCTCTCAGCCTATAAATAGTTGAACATAATTATTACTAGTTACTAAAACTATCATTAAAAACGTAAATAAAGACAAATAAGACATAAATCGGGGAATGTGGGGATCTCTGGCCATATACCCCGTAGAATAAATATGTACTAAAGCAGAAACACATGTTATAACTAGTAGCATAGTTGAAGTTAAACTATCAAATTGTAGCCCAAAATATGTTGTAAATAGCTCCGAATCAAATCATTTTCATAATTTTATATAAGTGGTTGAAGAATTTAAACAAGTAATATAGAAAATACCACAAGAAATAATTGCGCTAATTGTTATACAACTTGATGTTAGTATCCCAGCCCCTTTGGTTCCTATTTTTTTCCCGAATAATCCTGATATTATTGCACTTAATAGTGGTATTAATAAAACCAATATAAACATTTAAAGTTGATAAAGCGATATCAATCCAAAATAATAATTATTATTAGTATAAACTAATAGTGGCATCGTGCGTTATTTGAAGTAAAAAATTGGGGAAAAATATTAAAAATAAAATTAAAAATAAAGTTCCACCTATTAATAAAGACTTACTTAAACTAAGTTTTCTTTCTTTGTTTAAAACTTTTTGTCAAATTAGTATTGAATAGTTGGCTTGAAAATAAATTAATTGAACAAGCCTTACATAATATACCCCGGCTATTACTGAGCTTATTACGGCTATAATGCAAATTAAGTAATAGCCATCAGATATTCCGGATAATAATATTAATCATTTACTTAAAAATCCCGCTAAAGGCGGGATTCCAGCTGTAGATAAAAAGGTTAAAGCTAATGTTAAACCTATTACCGGATTATCCCTTGATAAACCACTTACCTCTATTATCAAATCTTTAGTAAAACTAAGCGAGAGTATAATTGTAAAACTACATATAGACACTATTACGTAAATTATCATGTATATTAAACTAGCCTGAATACTTTCAAAGGAGGCTATTGCAATTCCGAATAAAATAAACCCCATATGGCCAATCCCACTATAAGCTAATAAACGCTTTATTTTGGTTTGATTTAGAGCTCCAATTGCCCCACAGATTATAGATAAAATTGCACAAACTAAAACAACATTACTAACCGGACCGATTTGAACTAAAATAGAAAACACCCCTACTTTAGGGACAGTTGCTAATAACGCCGTTATAATTGTTGGGGCCCCTTCATACACATCTGGCGCCCACATATGAAAAGGAGCTGCAGATAGTTTAAATAATAAAGAAATCGTTATCAGTATTTTTCCTACGTCTGCAGTCAGCAATGAATTTATTCCTTGAATGCTGGTTTCTCCTGTTAGCCCGTACAATAAAGCACATCCAAATAAAAATAAACCCGAAGACACCGCACCTAATACAAAATATTTTAAGCCCGCCTCTGTTCCATAAGCGCTATCTCTTCTTAAAGCCGTTAAAATAAACAGGGTTAAAGTTTGTAGTTCAATCGCTAAATATATAGAAAGCCAATTAACTGAAGAAACTAATAATAATGAACTTAAAGCTACTATCAATATTAAAATTGGCGAAGATAGTTGAGGCCTTACCATAATGGTCTCCTCTGCACCCATAAATAATAATGAGATAGAGCCGATTATTATTATAAATTTAGATATTATTATTCAACAATTAGCCATTAAAAGCCCATTTGCGTTATCCCAAGGTCATGATGATTGAAAATATTCTATATCATTAAAACTAATCATAATTCCTATAATTAGTAACACCCCTATTGAAATTTTTAGGGCTGATAAATTTATTCCATAGAGAACTAAACTTAACACCACTATACTTAATAATACCTCTGGTGTAGTTATTATATTTAATATTTCATACATTTCTTTATGTAAAGGAAGGACTCGAACCCACATCCCCAGATAATGAGTCTGGTGACTAACCTTTAGTCAACTTTACAAACAGCACTGATCTCACTTAATAGACTGAGGCGGAGTTGAACCAACTTCTTTGTTGTTATGAGCAACAAGCTTTACCTAATAAGCTATCAGTCTTCATGGGTTGCAAACAACACCCAGGCGCAAATTTTATTACTTTCCATAGTGAAAGAGAGAATTGAACCCTCGTAATACCGTTTACAGCGATACGCATCACCCCTCTGCCATCTCACTATTGATCAGTAAGATTGGATTTGAACCAATAACTTTAGTCTTATCAAGACTACGCTCTACATTGAGCTACATACCGCTAAATTACCACTGATGAGATTTGAACTCATATAGCTTATGCTCCAGATTTTAAGTCTAGTGTGTCTTCCTTTCCACCACAATGGTAGAATTACTGCCCAACCCCATCTGTTTCTTAATTTATTTAATAAGGCGGTAAGGCGTTAACCCCTATAAGTACTCCTGATACAAAAATTACAAAAGCAAAGCTTAAAGGTAAATAGGATTTTCATAATAAGGCCATTAATTGATCATACCGTATTCTTGGGTAAGAGGCACGAATTCAAATAAATAAAAAAATAATTATAGCGATTTTAACGCCTAAAAAAACTATATCAGAAAAAAATGTCGTTATTCCCACTAAATTAAGTGGAGACAATCATCCCCCTAAAAAAAGAATTACCCCAAAAGTAGACATTAATATTATGTGACAATATTCAGCCAAAAAAAATAAAGCAAAAGACATGCTTGAGTATTCCACATTAAACCCAGACACTAATTCTGATTCACCCTCCGTTAAATCAAATGGCACTCTATTCGTTTCTGCCAATGCTGAAACGAAAAACATTATTGCTGCCGGAAATAGGGGAAATATGAATCAGATAATATTTTGAGTCCAAACTATTTCAGTTAAATTTAATGAACCAACACATAAAACAACAGAAATAATTATTAACCCAATAGAGACTTCATAACTAATCATTTGAGCCGCTGCTCTTATTGCCCCTAAGAATGCTCATTTAGAATTACTTGATCACCCAGACATTAATATCGCATAAACACTTATTGACGAAACTGCAAATAAATATAATATTCCTATTCCTAAATCACTTAATACTATCCCCTGACCATAGGGAATTACACCTCACGCGATAAGTGCCAAAGTTAAAGATATAATTGGTGCCATAATATATATAAAAATATTAGCATGATTTGGTATTATTATTTCTTTAGTAAATAATTTCAATCCGTCTGCGATGGGTTGTAATAGCCCATAAATACCAACTACATTCGGCCCCTTTCTACATTGTATATAACCTAAAACTTTTCGCTCTGCTAATGTTAAATATGCAATTGAAATAAGTAATGGTATTAATATTGTAAATATTTTTAGAAAAATTATTCCCATATTTTCTCTAATATATGACCTCATTTTAAATACAAATCTAAACAAATAAGTATGTCAACAATATCCGCAAGCAGGAATAACTCGTCACGATGTTATTATTTTATTTAGGCGTTAATAGGAATCGAACCTATACAAATAATTTTGCAAACTACTACAATCCCGTTATGTTATAACGCCCTAAAAATTAAGCTAAAGTTTTACAGGGGCCCAGCAAAATAACAAACGTTACTGATGACCATGACCGGATTAACTTATTGGTAATAACGATCACATATGTTACTTTGGTATAAATCCGAGATTAACGAGACTCAAACTCATATTAATCGAACGACAATCGACTATTTTACCTATTAAATTATAATCTCAGGAAGGGGTGGGATTCGAACCCACAAGTCATTTCTGACAATTATTTTCAAGACAACAACAATAACCACTCTGCCACCCTTCCAATATAATTATTTTACACTTTATTGGGCATAAATATTTGAAACATAAAGCTACATATTAACAATTTATAAAAACAAATCTCTTATTTAATAATTTATAAAGAAATTGTTATTAAACACAGCTTTTTCTTATTAAAATTTATTTTATGCCACTTGGCATTCTGCCACTAACCACAAATATTACAAAGATTTATATCCCGCAGTCCATAGTTACCAATAATTAAATAAAAAGATAACCAACTTAAACTATCCTAATTGTATAATGCCTGAAGGGATTTGAACCCTATTTTCTATTCCGAAGACAGATATTTTACTTTTAAATTACAGACACTCTAAATGTCTTTGGCATTCAAACTGGATACCTCATATTAACCTCTTAATATATTTAAAGATCTTACTGCAATTGTGCCCCTTATTCTATAATAAGCAACTAAAATTGCCAACCCAATTGCAGTTTCAGCCGCAGCAACAGTTAATATCATTATTGTAAATATTTGTCCTATTAAATTATCTAAAACTATTGAATTTATTAAAAATAATAGTGATATGGATAATAACATTAATTCTATTGACATTAACATTATTATAAGATTACTTCTATTTAACACTATTCCTAATACACCTAAAATAAATAATATTATGCCTACGGTTAAATATTCATAATACATCATGCTTGAGAGGGTCGGAGCCTCCTTTCTACCAAATACAACCATTTGATAAACATTTTACCTTAAAATTACAAGCATAAAGTCAATCCTTGATAAATTGACACTTGTTATTCTCAAAATAGCATTAATAGCTGCAAATTTCTCATAACAAGTCGATGATTAGTAAAAAGAGCTTAGTAGTCTTAAGCGATACCTAGACCCTATCGACGTTTTAATCTAAAACGGTCTCATCTTGAAACATTAATATATTACTTCTCACTTAGATGCATTCAGTGATTATTAACTTTATCGTAGCTACCCAACAATAATGACTATAATTGGTTCACCAGCGGATAACCACCATTCGATCCTTTCGTACTAGAATGTAGTTATATCTATGTTTCTGCGCAAGTTGTAGATAGAAACCGACCTGGCTCACGCCGGTCTGAACTCAAATCATGTACGGTTTTAATGGACGAACAGTCCAACCCTTGGAAGCGGCTGCACCTCCAGGATACCGCAATTCAACATCGAGGTCGCAAACATCGTCGTCGATATGAACTCTCGAACGGTATTACGCTGTTATCCCCATGGTAACTTTTATTCGTTGATCGTTAGCTATTCCACTATAAACTAACGGGTCATTATAACCCACGATAGCCCGCTATGGGCCAATTCAAACAATGAATTGGTCGTGTCAGCTCGGAAGTCCTCCTTGCTGTCAGGCTTTTATACACTATTATTTACCTTATGTGCACCTTCGTTACTCTTTAGAAGGCGGTCGCCCCAACCAAACTGTCTAACTTATATTTTCCAAATTCAATAAAAATTTATTAGTTCTCTTAGATTAAAGAGTGGTTTTTCATAAACAACAAATTGTTGTTACCCACATAATACACACTTAATGTAAAGAACTGTATAAGCCTCCAGTAAAGCTCAATGGGGTCTTCTCGTCTAACAACTTGTACGTAGCATCTTCACTACGATTTCAATTTCATTGGTATTTATCTTGAGACAGCGGAGCATTCGTTAAGCCATTCATACTTGCCAACAATTATTTGGCTATTGATTGCGCTACATTATCACGGTCAGATTTACCGCGGCCATTAAATTGTCTTTTACCAAATAACTTATTTATTACTTGGGTTTAGATACAACCATTGGGCAGGCCTCACCTCCAATACTTCAGGCCCTTGGCCTTAGTTGGAAGCTATGTTTTTGGTAAACAGTCGACACCCCCTCTTTTCTGCGACCAGAAAAATAATTGACAGGATAAACCCCATCCTACTCTTTTCTAGCTCCCCTTCTTGCGAACTTACAGGGACATTTTGCCGAGTTCCTTAAGATAAATTATACCATCACTTTAAAGCCCACTTGTGTTAGTTTTAGTACAGTATTACAAAATATATATTTTAGTGCCTAAAACACGCATTATTTATACCCATTAAGATAGTTTTATATGTTAATTTCTTATACCCTTAGGGGCTGTATAACCCAATTCGGATAATCCTATAATTGGAAGCCTTGGGCCGTGAGCAGTGATTTTCACACTGTTTTTTACTCATGTTCGCATTATCACTTCTGAGAAAGCTTTCGCTCGCTTAATACAGCACGTTCTGCTACCATATTTTATTCAGAGTTTCGGTTGATAACTTAGCCACCAGAATTTTTGGGATTAAAATATTTATTGAGTGAACTGTTACGTAATCTTTCAAAGATGGCTGGCTCCAAGCCTACTTTCTCATTGTCTTAAATTTTAAACCCCTTAAACACTAAGATGTATTATTATTAATGACCTTAACTTCTGATCTAGGTTGTTTCCTTTTTGACAATAGACCTTCTCGCCCACTGTCTGTCTATCATACTTTCTTCTTACACTTTCATAGTTTGGTTGAATTACCTTCACTATGTGCGGTACTCCATTCAGTGCTTTACTATGTAAGAATATCGAGGCCAATGAACGATATTGCCCACAGGAGCCCCTTATGACGCACTACTTCAATAGTTTTCGCAGAAAACCAGCTATTTCCAAGTTCGATTGGCTTTTTACCCCTAACCACAGATCATCCGAGATTTTTGCCACAATCACCGGTTCGCTCCTCCACCTGCTATTGGGCAGGCTTCAAACTGCCCATGGTTAGATCACTTGGTTTCGGGTTCTATTTGACTAAGCGCTCGATTAAAACTCATTTTCACTACACCTACGTTTCTACTTAAGTTTGCCAAATATTTCTCTTGCGAACCCATTATGCAAAAGGTACAACAACTCTGTCTGCTTATAAGTAGCAATTTCAGGATCTTTTCACTATCATCTCTTTCAACTTTCCTTCACAGTACTTGTTTACTATCGGTATGTTACAATATTTAGGATTAGATGTATGGTACACCATTCTTCAAATAATTCTACTCTTGTCCTCCTAATACAGGTATCTACGGGACTGTTACCCTCTTTGATTTCAATACTCTCTTATCCGCTTTCGCTCGCCACTACTTACGGAATCTCGCTTGATTTTTAACCTAATACTAAGATGTTTCAATTCATAGTTCTTAGGGAACTCGGCCTCATCTTCTCTCTTTGCCGATTTTCGCTTTAGCGCCCCATTCCAGGGATTGAAAGCTCAATTTGGATTATAACATCCTAGTCATCCTTTGCCACAAATTTATACTAATCAATCTATATATTACACAACA